TGAAACCACACATAAAAATGACATTCCCATAAATTGACAAGGTAATATTTCCATTTATTCATCAGAAGAGGCGTATCTTTTGAAGCCAGAATTGATTTTCCTTGATATCTAACATAATGAATGAAAGGATCCTTCAGGAAACATAAGATGCCCGGAAAATCATTAGCAAAGACTTCGACAAGATGTTTTATTATTTTTCTATGTAAATAAATTCGCTCAAAAAGGACTCCAGAAGATGTTAATCGTAAATGAGAAGATTGTTTACGGAGAAAAAGAAAGACAGATTCGTATTCACATATATGAGAATTATATAGGAATAACAATAATCTTGAATTACTTTTTGAAAAAATAGAAATAGCTTTATTTGGAATAATAACAATATTCCAATTAGAATACTCATGAAGAAAGAACCGCAATAAATGCAAAGAGGAAGCATCTTTCACCCGGTAGTGAAGGGTTTGAATCAAGATTTCCAAATGGATGGGGTAGGGTATTAATACATCTGCCACATAATTGAAATGTGGGAATTTGTCCTCTAAAAAAGGAAATATTGAATGAATGGATCGAAAATTGTAAGATCTTACGATTTGTGCCCCTTCTAAGGAAGATATTAATCGTAAAGAAAATAGAATTTCCACAATAACTGCGAATCCTTCTGATATAATTTGAGAATACAAATTCTTGTTGTATCCTAAAAATGGATTTTGGTTAGAATCATTAGTGGAAATCATCAAATGATTCTGTTGATACATTCGCGTAATTAAACGTTTTACAATCAGTAAACTAGATTTATTAGCATAAGCTACATTTTCCAACAAAATAGACCTATTTAAACCATGATCATGAGCAAGTGCATAAATATACTCCCGAAAGATAAGTGGGTATAGGAAGTCATGTTGCCTAAATCTATCTAGTTCTAAATATCCTTTTAATTCCTCCATTTATTTGAAATTAGATTTAAACCCGGGATAGGAGATTTCTTGGGTTATTAAATGACACATAGTACGATACAGTCAAAACAGGATATTATAGTAAGAAAAAACTAGATAGATACCCCGGAAACAGATAAGACTTATCAACGGATTCTTTATTCTTTCTTTTTCCATCTAATGAAATCTGTTTATGTTCATTATAGGATAACAAGATGATTAGAAATCCTTTATTTTTTCAACCCAATCGCTCTTTTGATTTTAGAAAAAAAAAGATTTTTATCAATATACTACTTTTCTACACATTCATCCCCACACTCTAATGGAGAATATCTACTAATAATTAGGATTAAAAAAAATCGATAATCTACTTATGGTAAAAACATTTCCCGTATCAAGCACTAATCTATTTTTAACGTTTAATTAGATCGGGTAATTATCCAAATTAAGAAAAGAACAGAAGCTCGTTGCTTTTTTTTGTTTCCCTAGAATTGGAGCCAAGGGGCTCTATCCATTTATTCACTTAACCCAACTTTCATCTTTTTTTTTTATTTTTTTTTCCGCGTCAAAAATTCAAACAAGATTTTGTATCGATCCGATAAGATACGAATAAAATATTCTATTCTCAAAATTCTCCATTAATACGACATGCTGCTTTTTCCATTCCTTCCTTTCAGGATCAGTCGCGGTCTTACAAAGCTCTACCGATGGTATCGACGAATCCGTTACTTCATACAAATGTGTAAAAAACGCTAGTCGCACTTAAAAGCCGAGTACTCTACCGTTGAGTTAGCAACCCGAATCAAAATGGATAGATCCAATCGGAATCAAAAAAGAGATTGAATTACACAACGTAATCCAAATATTAAAATAGAAAAACTATTTCTAAGCGATTCTGAACATAAAACTGAACATATCAGATGCAAATACAATGACGTCTAAAATAAGAAGATAGATTAAGAGAAAAATATAAATCAAATGTAAATTGATCGACTATCACAGATTTTGTTCGTATGTTATACATTATTATCTTATCCATTTTTTGTTGATTAAAAAAAAAAAAGAAAGACTTCTTGTATCCCAGCAAATCCAATGAACCCATCGTTTGAATAAAGTAAAATAAAAAACCAAGTCTATAGAACAGAGAAATAGATACATTTATTCACGATCGGATTATATTTGTTTGATATACTGTTGTCAATATGAATGTTGAGAAAAGAACATAATGTAGAAAACCATAAATTAAAATAAAAAATTATTCAATATTTTCTATTTCATTTAACAATATTTTCTTATTCAATTCAATATTCTATTGAATTACTATAATTATCATAAAAATAAAATAAAAAAACGAATGACTTGTATTAAATTGATACTCCATAAATAATAAAGATAGATACAAAAAGAAAGGTATGGGTGTAAAAAAAATTCGGAGAGAAGTATAAAAAAATATTGCTTGAGTTTACTCAAGCAATATAAGTAAAAAAGCAAGTTTAAATACCATGTTTTTTTTATTTGTTCAGTTCATAAAAAAAAAAGAAAGTGAAAGTTTCAACGAAAACCAACCATTATTGAATTAGCAATAATGTAAAATTTTCTATTTATAGATCCAACTACTTCATTTATTCACTTTCTTTTTTTTTTTCTATTTATCTGTCTTATATGAATTTATCTTACTAAAATAAAAAAAAGAAAATGTTGTCCGACAACATTTTATGGTAGTAATTATAAATGGGTAGGAATAGAACAAAAGAGGGGGAGTAATATAGAATATACAAAGTTATATACAAGTCATCCCCCTCCCCCCTTTTTTTATTTCATTAATTTAATTTCATCTGTTGATTAAAGGAAAGTTCCATAAAAACTCCCGCCTTCTTTGAAATATCATAAACAGTTCCCGTAGGTTGAGCGCCCTTTTCAAGGAAATATAGAATAGCGGGAACATTTAAATAAGTTTGATTCTTTATCGGATCATAAAAACCCACTTTCCGAAGATCTCTTCCTTCTCTTCGGGATCGAACATCAATTGCAACGATTCGATAAACCACCCATTGGGATAGATGTAGATGAATAATACTCCCCCCCCCCTAGAAACGTATAAGAAGTTTTCGCCTCGTACGGCTCAAGAAAATTCGAAATTATGTCTATGTATAGAATTTGTAATTCATATTAAATAGATCCATAAAATCATCAAATCAATTAAACTATGATTTAAGTACTTTTCCTTATTCTTATTATTGTCCGAAAAAGGAAAAAAAATCATTCGTATTCACATCCTCATAACTCAAGTTGGATAATTTTCAAATAACCCAAAAGAAAACCTTTAGGCATTTCGTTTATTGAGCGGTCTTTAATCACGCATTTTTTGTCTCTCTCCTTTAGAATTTTTTTTATTCTTCATTATGATCTATTTTCTTCATTATGATCTATTTATTGAGACAACTGAAAACGGTATTTACTTGTTCCAGAATTCTTTATCGTTCCCTTGAATCGTTGGGTTTAGACATGACTTCGGTGATCTTTAATCATTTCAAAACATGGCAGCAACATACCATTTTTGTAATTTCTTTCTATCAAAGAATCATACAAATGGTTGATTCCCGCGTGATACACTTTTGATCGAAACAGTTTTACCAATTCCAAGCAATTTTTCTTATGAATTTTAAACTTGCTAGAATTGGATCCTTTCGATTTCTATATCAAAAATATACTTACGAAGTTGTTTCAACTTATTAATTAACACTAACCCTAGATCCGTACCCCTAAAAAATGAATCAATACTTTTTACTCGAGCTCCATCATGATCATGTACTATTTACACCACAACCCCCCAAAAATAAGGTTTTTCTAGTGGAACAGAACAAACGATGTCGAACCAGGAGCACCCTCATTCCTATATCTATATAATGAATATAAAAAAATGGCGGATGTCAGAATCCACAACCGACCATATCCTTCAAGTCGCACGTTGCTTTCTACCACATCGTTTTAAACGAAGTTTTACCATAACATTTTTCTAGTAGGTTGCTGTAACCAGTATGTAATTGATTCAATTATGGAATCATGAATAATCATTGGTTCTAATAGTAATCTATACTTTTATGAATAGGTAATTTATGAAGAAGTCTCAGCAAGAATTCAATTTAACCCCATAGATTTTTATATTAGAATTTGAAATTCTAATATAAAAATTCGAAATAATAAATAACACAAATAAGTTCTTTTCTTTTTTTTTAATCTGCATCTTTAATCTTCAAGTGACTTGAAAAAAAGATTCACCAATTTAACACTTCTTCAAGTACCAAGGACTCGTAAAACATTATTAAAAAGATTAAATTGATTGAAAGATTTCTTATTTCAATATCATTACATTATTTGAATCAAGTTTTACAGTAAAAGTAAAAACCGTATTTTCATAATAAGAGAGATAAATTCATATTCTGATTAAACCATCAATCATTTCAAACAAATAGATAGAGATAGATCAAAAAAAAAATTAAATTTTTTTTTCATTAGTTTAATTAATTGAATGGGGTGGAGAATAAAGACTGATTTAAGGGAGTATTGGGGTTGTTATTATTTTTGATAAATCATAATCGAAAGAAAATAAAATGTTTTGGAAAGTAATTATATATATATTCTATGTTAAATGTTAAATATTTTTAATTTAGGGATCACAAATCTCTTTTCGCAAAAATGAATTGAAATAAATAAAGTTTTCAATGAAATAGAACGATAACAAGACATACATATAAGCATTTCCTCATTTTCTTCGTAGTTTATTTGACTTGAAAAAATTCAATAATCTTTTTGCAACCTTTACCTAAGGTAAAGTGAATAAGATAATAAAGTCTCAATTGTTACATAGATTTACAATTATTCATTAAAGAAAACACAAAAAAGAATCCTAATCCTATTGATTATTGATTGAAGTTAATTAGTACCCCAATATCAAAAACACACCCGTGTTTATAATTTTAAAAATTTAAAAAAAGACTGCACCACTTAGAATGCAGCATTTAAAATTCCAATGGATATCGTAAGTAAGGCTTTTTTTTCTTTTTTATGACTAACTAACTTCAATATGAGAGGGATAGGCATACAATGAAAAGCCCGTCCCCAGATTTTGCTTTTTGAATTAAAACTCTTTTCTCTTCTTTTGATCTATGCTCCCATCTTACCTGGATACAAATGGATTCAATTATATTTATTTGTGTGTTATTTGGTGTTATTTGAATACGATTTTCTTTTTGAAAAAGATATAATTCAGATAAGAATTAATCATTATAAGAATAATAAGAAAAAAGAATCATATTCTATATAATATTATTTAGTATTTGATTATAGTCTTAATAAAAAAACAGAAAGTTGTTAAAAAAAAAAAACAATCTTTTATTATGATAGAAAATATGTATTCTAAATATAGAATCTGATATGATATATATAATAGGTATGTTCTGGGACGGAAGGATTCGAACCTCCGAATACCGGGACCAAAACCCGTTGCCTTACCACTTAGCCACGCCCCATTTTCTATTTATATTCGATATTAATAAACACTAATATTGTTATTAGTTGTTCGTCAATTAGAGTCCAAATATCTATAGAATAGATTGGTACTAGGATTTTGATACATTTAGATATCAAATTAAACGAAATTTATTGATCATTACATAGAATTCAATTAAGATATTGTATGAAAGTATGATTTCTTCTATTCTCTTTTCATTTGAGAATTGAAGTATTTTTGATTGAGTTAGTTCAAATCAAAGAAAAGTTTTTTGGTCTACCTTCTTTTTCTTTTTGAATTTTGAGTTTTTACTCATTTTTTTCTATAACTTAAACTAAAAAAAAAAGAACATTATATTATCAATTTTTAATAAATCATATTAAGAACTCAATCAAAATAAAAATAAATACAATTATCTTCAAGAACAAAACAAAGAACAAAATGTTTGTTATGCTTAATATCTTTAGTTTGATCTGTATCTGGCTTAATTCTGCTCTTTCTTCAAATAGTTTTTTCTTCGCCAAATTGCCCGAGGCCTACGCTTTTTTGAATCCAATCGTAGATATTATGCCAGTAATACCTTTGCTATTTTTTCTCTTAGCTTTTGTTTGGCAAGCTGCTGTAAGTTTTCGATGAGATCTTGAATACTGTCCTAGAAAGATTCATGATTTGTTCTAAAAAAATAAAAAAAATTCTAACAATTGATATGAATTGATATGATAAAATCAGATAAGTTTTATAGTATAAAGCTTCGATTCAAATATTCAAATTCTTGTATCGCCACAAAAAGTCTGGGGATCACCCCATTTCCGCATTCGGACCTTTTTTACATCGAAAGAACTTATTAGAGTCCCCCACAATTAGATATTGTGGGTATGGAAAAAAATGGGTAATGAAAGACTTGACTCATATTCCATTATAAATAGAAATGAATTTCTGAAAATGATTTTCTATTTCTAGATTTATAAAAACCATTTCTTGGTGTCAAAATAAGATATATGTGGTATAAAAATGGAGAATCTATTCTCTTTTTTTTTTTCAAAAAAAAAATGATCTTGGAGATTGTGTAATGCTTACTCTCAAACTATTTGTTTACACAGTAGTGATATTCTTTGTTTCTCTCTTTATCTTCGGATTCCTATCTAATGATCCAGGACGTAATCCTGGACGTGACGAATAAAAAAGAAAGTTTTTATTTTCCTTGATCGATTTTTAAATGTTCTTAGGATTTTATATATTCCACATCTTTAACTATTAAATAAAAAAAAAAGACTCGTCTAAATTGAAAGATAAATAAATAAAAAAAAAAAATACCAAGTCATTGACAAAAGCGGAAAGAGAGGGATTCGAACCCTCGGTACGAAAAACCCGTACAACGGATTAGCAATCCGACGCTTTAGTCCACTCAGCCATCTCCCCCATCTGAAAAGGATAATTACTATGTTACATTACACAAAAAGTAAGGTTTGAAAAAAGGGTCTTTCTTTTATACCTCTTCTTTATATTATATTAATATTATTTTGATTCTATTATTAGTTTATTATATAGATATATAATTATTTAGACATATAAAAATATAAAAAATATAAAAAATAGAGGAAAAAAGTAATTCCATTGATAATTGATATAAAAAATAGAGGAAAAAAGTAATTCCATTGATAATTGATATAAAATAAAGTAAGAAGGGCTCGAAAGAAATATCTCCAATCCACTATTCCAATGAATATAAAATGAATATCAATTAATAATTAATATATATATAACTGCCTATATAATTAGAAATACCTAAATAAAATAATACTATATATTTTATTTTATTAAGTAATAAATAAAATATAAATATATAGTAGTTATTTTATATAAGTAATAAATATATAAATAATATAAAAAGTACCTCTTTGATTTCGTCTGCAAGAGCTTTTTAAAATTCCACGGCCTGGCCAGGTCAGTACCTCGCCGGGCCTTTTTTTTTGTTCCAATGACTATTATTTGAAAGAAAAATGCTTGTTATGAAATAAAAAAAAAAAAAGAAACAATGGAACCATATATTCTTGCACAATT